CTTGAAGAAGTAAATGAGTTATATTGAGTTCTATTCTATTAGAATAGAAATATTTTGAATGTTTCAAATTGTTAAATGTAATTTAATATTGTTTAATGTATTTATATATATATAATATGTTATCATATGTCTTTTTTTATTCCTTACTTGACAACAGTAAGAAATTAAGTAATAAACTGAGAAAAAGAAAAAAAAAGAATAATCAATGGAAAAAAGAAGAAATGTCCCGGCCAGTACTTAAGCAGATCAGGCCGGGAAAATAAACCTTTCATATAAAATCAAAGAACTAAGATATTCTTTCTATTGAGGAGATCCGTTTTGAGTCATTATCTATATTGAATTCCTGATCAATTGCTTTTTTCTATTTTTTTCTTATTTTTCTTAGTTTAAATTTTAATAGCTATTTAAAAAATTTCTATTATTTATTAGAATATTTTAGAATATTTCGAATTTCTATTTTAATAATATAATAAAATAATATTTTTTTTTATTAAAATAGAATAATATAATAAAATAAATAATAATAATTTGGAAAAGTTAAATAAGATTAAATAAAAAAAAATCAAATGAAAAAAGAAAATAAAGAGAAGAAGGTGGATTTTTATCAATCTTTATTTCACGTGTTACATCACATAACAAATTTTCAATTTGGAATTAGGAGAGATGGCTGAGTGGACTAAAGCGGCGGATTGCTAATCCGTTGTACGAATTATTTGTACCGAGGGTTCGAATCCCTCTCTTTCCGCTTTCTCTGATCACTTGGTATTTTCGAATTCGAAAAGATTCTCATCCCTTGATTTTATCATAGTTAAATGTATGAAACAAATAAGATTATTAAGAATTAATTTCGAAAAAAGCAAAAAAAACTAGAAATTTTTTATTCCTCACGTCCAGGATTGCGTCCTGGATCATTAGATAAGAATCCAAAGATAAAAAGGGAAACAAAGAATATCACTACTGTGTAAACAAAGAGTTTGAGAGTAAGCATTACACAATCTCCAAGATCATTTTTTTTTGAAAAAGGGGAATAGATTGCCTATTTTTTACCACATATATCATTTTTTTTTTGTTTTGACACCCCAAAAAATGAAAAATAAGACGAATTTATTTGTAATAAGATTTTGATTCATTCGTTACCCGAAATTTCTTGTCATATCAATAATTAGGTATTGTGGAGTACCTAATAGTCCATACTCACCGGAAGGTGAGAACGGGGAAAAGGCTGATCCAAATTCATCGCTGCGGTTATTCATTCAATATACAAGAATTTCGATTTTTGAATCGAGGGTTCGTAATGTAAGACTTATCTGATCTTATCAATTTTTAGAATTTTTTTATCGAATACATCATCAATTTAGCAGAGTATTAAAGATTTCATCGAAAACTTACAGTGGCTTGCCAAACAAAGGCTAAGAGAAAAAAGAGTACAGGTATGACAGGCATAACATCTATGATTGGATTGAAAATGGCATAAGCTTCGGGCAATTTGGCGAAGAAAAAACTACTCGAATAAAGGACAGAATTAAGACAGATACCAATTAAACTAAAGATATTAAGCATAACAAGCATTTCGTTCTTGTGGATTAGATAATTTTGAGTTATTTTTATAAGGAAAAATGAAAAAGGCAGATCAAGAAATCCTTCTTTTTCTTCGGTTCGGACTTTCCCAAATAAAAAATCCCTCCCCCCATTATCATTCTAAAATGAGAATATAAGGAATTCAACTTTCATACAATATCTTAATTGAATTCTATGTAATGATCAATGAATTTTTTTGATTCTATATCTACATGTCTTGAATCCTAGCAACAAAATATCCCATATGTTTTTGTGTATTTGGGTTGGGATTGACGAATAACCAATACCAATATTAGTGTTGATTAATTTCGAATAGAAATCAAAATGGGGCGTGGCCAAGCGGTAAGGCAGCGGGTTTTGGTCCCGTTATTCGGAGGTTCGAATCCTTCCGTCCCAGATCGTTTTTCATGAAACGAAAGATGGGATCACACTGCATTCCACATGAAACAATAATTTGTTAAAGGGAAAAATCTTTTCTTATTAATTTTCAGAATGGTTCTAAGAATCATATCTGAGAATTCGTTTGGTTTCTCACAAACGGAATCAAGTGTCAAATGTGGGTAAAATTGAATATCTTTATTTTCATTCAATTCATATGATAGAATATGGGGTTAAATTAAATAAATTTGATCCTTGCTGACCCTTATCCGGATAAATACTTATTTATCCATAGATAGAAATATTATATACCGGTTGAACCAATGACTATTCATGATTTTATATTGAATCAATTCCATACCGCTTTGAAATTTCAATTAGAGGAATGTTATGGTAAAACTTCGTTTGAAACGATGTGGTAGAAAGCAACGTGCGACTTGAAGGACATGGTTGGCTGTGGATTTTTACATCCGCCATCTTCTATAGTAATGAAGATGCTCTTGGCTCGACATAGTTTGTTCTGTTCTGCCCGGAACCTAATTTGTGTTGGGTTATAAGTAAATAGTACATGATGAAGCTCGAGAAGAAAGGATTGATTCATTTTTCAAGGGAAAGAATCTAGGGTTAGTGAAAATCAATAAGTTAGACCAACTCTGTAAGTATATCCTCACTATATATAAATTCTAAATCGAAAGGTTCAAATTCAGAACAAGTTTGAAAAGTCAAATTTTCCGAAATTGGTAAAACTATTTCGATGAAAAGTGTATCACAAGGGAATCAATCATTCGTATTCTATTTATATAGAAAGAAATAACAAAAAAAGGTATGTTGCTGCCATTTTGAAAGGAATAAGGATCCCCGAGGTAATGTCTAAACCCAATGATTTCACAAAGCAAGGATAAAGGATTCCGAAACAAGGAAACACTATTTTCAATTGTCTCAACAATTGGATCAGACTGAGGAATAAAAATGGATTCGAAATGAGACAAACAAAAGAGTTTAGAGACGGCTCAATAAATGTCTAAGGATTCTCTTGTCAGAATTACCCAACTTGAGTTATGAGTATGAATGAGATTTCTTCCTTTTTCTGTAAGGAAGAAGAAAAAAGTACTCAATTCAAATTATAGTAAAATTCATGATTTTATGGATCCACTTGCTATTATATACAGAAATTGGAATCATTTTTCTCGAGCCGTATGAGGAAAAAACCTCCTATACGTTTCTAGGGGGGGCATTGTTTATTTACATCTATCCCAATGAGCCATCTATCGAATCGTTGCAATTGATGTTCGATTTCGAAGAGAAGGAAGAGATCTTCGAAAAGTAGGTTTTTACAATCCGATAAAGAATCAAACTTATTTAAATGTTCCTGCTATTCTATATTTCCTTGAAAAAGGTGCTCAACCTACAGGAACTGTTTATGATATTTTAAAGAAGGCAGAATTCTTTAAAGAAAGAACTTTGAGTTAATTAAAGGAAAAAACAAAATTATTAAATAAATAAAATAAAGTAGGGAAGGGTAACTAGTATCTATCCTTGTGTAATTATTTCTATTTACACACCATTTTCCTTTTTCTTGCTTTATTCATATTTTGGTGGGGGAATTTAATTTAACAACAAACAAGGGGTTAAGCTTGCTTATCGTACTTTTATTGATTGAATAAACCGGGGATTTTTTATTTACCTTTTCCTTAATTTTTTCCATTCCAATTTCTTATTTATGTTGTGCCAATCCAACACAAGTCTTTATTTTATTTACTTGATTTACTTTCTCAACATTGCTTTTATATTGACAATGGTGTATCGAACAAATATAATTCGATCATAGATAAATAGGGCTGTTTATCCCCACCCCATATTGATTTTTTTGTTTCCTTCACTCAAATGATGGGTTTGCCTTGCTGCATTTACTCTCATACAGGATGTATTTTCTTAGGGAAAATCAAAAAAGAATTTGATAAAAAATGGGTGGTCTGCCATAATTTTTACATTTCGATTAGGAATATTTTTAATCCGATCTGCTAACTTTGGTATTTTGTGTTTCTAATTGATCAGAAAATCTTTCTTTTCGATGTGTTGCTAGTTCAATGTTTTGATAGGGTCGTGCAGTGCAATTCAATTGATTTTTATATTTTGATCGTATCTACATATCCTATTTATCCGGGTTGCTAACTCAACGGTAGAGTACTCGGCTTTTAAGTGCGACTATGATCTTTTACACATTTGGATGAAGCAACAAATTCGTCCAGACTATTGGTATAGTCTATAGGACCACGACTGATCCTCAAGGGTAATGAATGGAAAAAACAGCATGTCGTAATAAAATAGAAAATCAAATAAAATAATAAATTGATTTTATTAATTTATTTAATTTGAAATGAAAGTCAAAGTTAAAGTAGAACTTTGAGTTTATCCTTACCGGATCATTACAGTTCCAAAAGATTGTTTTGATTTTTGGAAGGGGACAAAAGAAATTCACATTTACAGTTGGGTCTAGTGAATAAATGGATAGAGCTCTATGGCTCCAATTCTGGTAAAATAAAAAGCAACGAGCTTATGTTCTTAATTGGAATGATTACCCGATCTAATTAGACGTTAAAAATGAATTAGTGCCTAATGCGGGAAAGAGTGGGTTCTCCTGTGAGTGAACCATTGATTTTTTCTTTTTTTTTTTCAGAATCCTAATTATTCTTTATTATGGATTGTAGACGGATGTGTAGAAGAAACAGTATATTGATAAAGAGAATTTATTCCAAAGTCAAAAGAGCGATTGGGTTGCAAAAATAAAGGATTTTTTCTCCTGTTGTAATTATAACGAACATAAACCAATTGGATAGAAAAGGAAGGTAAAAAGATCTGTTGATTGGACTCCCTCTTTCTTTTCCGGGGTATATATTTTTTTCTTACTATACTATATACATAATACAATACATAATACCCTGTTCTGACCATATTGCACTATGTATATATCATTTGATAAACCAAGAAAAACCTCCTGCCTCTGGCTCAAGTAGAAATGTAAATGGAAGAATTACAAGGATATT